TTAAATGCCCTTCAAAAGTAAGTAAATAGATCCGAAACATATAAAATGCGGTTAATCCCGCCGTGATCCAAGCTATTATTGCGAAAATAGGCGAATACAACCAACTATCATTAAGAATTTCATCTTTTGACCAAAAACAAGCAAGAGGTGGAATACCACAAAGAGAAAATGTACCTAATAAAAAAGAGGTTTTGGTAATCGGTACATGTTTTCTTAAACCACCCATAAGAACCATATTCTGATTTTTATCAGGGGAATAGCCAACAATACTTTCCATTGAATGAATAACAGACCCAGACCCTAAAAATAATAATGCTTTTGAATAAGCATGAGTAATCAAATGAAATAAAGCACTTCGAAAAGACCCCATTCCTAGAGCTAGCATCATATAACCCAATTGAGACATTGTTGAATAGGCTAAACCCCTTTTAATGTCTTTTTGAGAAAGAGCTAAAGTAGCTCCTAATAATAGCGTAATTATGCCTATCAAGGAGATGAAATTCATTATATAAGGTATACCTATAAAAAGAGGAAGAAGGCGAGCTACAAAAAAAATCCCTGCTGCTACCATAGTAGCGGCATGGATAAGAGCTGAAATAGGGGTGGGCCCTTCCATAGCATCAGGTAACCATACATGAAGCGGAAATTGTGCGGATTTAGCAACTGCACCGGCAAATAATAGAACAGCACACAAAGTAACAAATAGAGAATTTACTTCATTATTGTAAACCAAGTTATTGAACATTTCGAATAAATCCCGAAATTCAAAACTACCTGTTATCCAAAAAAAACCAAAAATTCCTAATAATAAACCAAAGTCCCCTACACGATTAGTTACAAACGCTTTTTGACAAGCATTTGCTGCAAGAGGTCGTGTGAACCAAAACCCTATTAATAGATAGGAACACATTCCAACCAATTCCCAAAAAATATAAATTTGGATCAAATTGGAACTAGTAACTAATCCCAACATGGAAGTACTGAAAAAACTCATAGAAGCAAAAAATCTCAAGTATCCTTGATCGTGAGCCATATAATTATCACTATAAATAAGAACCGTAATTCCAACAGTAGTGATTAACATTGACATAATAGAAGTAAGTGGATCAATCAAGTAGCCGAACTCTAAAGAAAAATCATTATTGAGGGTCCAAGACCATACATATTGATAGATAGAACTGCTATTTATTTCTTCAATAGAAAGATTAGTTGAAAAAATCATAACTATACTTAACAAGAAAATAGTAGGAAGAGTCCACAGACGATGAAGATTTTTTGTTGCTGTCGGAAAAAGAAGAAGTCCTACTCCTATTAACATAGGAACTAGAAGTGGAAGGAAAGGTATGATCCACCCATATTGATACGTCTGTTCCATAAAAAAAGTTTTTTAATTTGTAATTCTTAATTAATATAAATTGGTTCGGATTCGCCGGATCTTTCCTCTTTTGAAAAGACTCAACAAAAGGGTAAAGATATGCATAAAGTTAACCGAACTTAAGTAGAATTTTTGGATTGGAATTTCTTTTTATTCTTATTCATTCTTAGTTTCTGCTAAATACTTCAAATATTCAAACCAAGAAGTTCCAGTTGGTCAAATGAAAGAGATTGGATTACCAGTCCACTTCAAATTTGGAAATTCAAGTCAAATTAGGCATATTTTTCTTGAGTAAAAGAAATTACTAAAAAAGAATAATATTATTCTTTTTTAGTAATTTCTTTTACTCTAATTTTCCATTTATCTCACTTATCTTATCTATTCTTTTTCTTTTCGATTTGTAGAAAAAATATTATCTAGAAAAGTTAATATTTTTTTGAACAATAGATGTCTTTCACATTCAGCTAGCAATCTCTTACTTCTTATTTAAATGGCAGTTCCAAAAAAACGCACTTCTGCATCAAAAAAGCGTATTCGTCAAAATTTTTGGAAAAGAAAGGGATATTGGGCAGCGTTAAAAGCGTTTTCCTTAGGAAAATCTCTTTCCACCGGGAATTCAAAAAGTTTTTGTGCGACAAACAAATAAAATACGTAATAAAACATAAGACGTTGGAATAATCTCAATTGGCCTGACTCAAAACTTGACTCATTTCATTGCGAAAATGAAATTCCCTAATTCCATTTCCTGTTTATTAACTCAAGAGGAAATGGAATTACGTGCGCTCTTATAATATATAAATAGAATATATACAATAAGATAAGAATTCTTCTGTTTACCTTAGCAAATAAAAAAAAGAATACTTTCTTTTTTTGTTGACACAAAAACACAAGATAGGCAAATTTTTCGTCTATTTTTAAGGTCGGGAGTATTATTTTCCTCATCAACGAATCTCTTCCAAAAATAGATGGTTTCCCTTTTCTATAGATCCACTTTTTCTATAGAAGTCGAATAGAAAATCTTTTTTAATAAAATCATTGCAACTACTTGATTAAAATTCGAAAACATTTTGTAGAATTTTATTTCTTATTTGGTTTTCTAATGATCCAAAATAGGTTCTTTTTTTT